ATAATTGGAATGGTTGTCTCGAACTGCTCCATAGCATTATCGATTAAAAATGCATTTTCTAGCATTTGACTCCGCACCACCAAAGTATTTAGTCGCCCCCTGGAAAGATAGCCCAGAAAGTCGATATAATCTTTGTATAAGTGGTTTATATGAATCCTTCCGGGTTGAGACCACACGTGAAAATGCCATTGCCATAAATTGACAAGGTAATATTTCCATTTATTCATCAGAAGAGGCATATCTTTTGAAGCCAGAACGGATTTTCCTTGATATCTAACATAATGCATGATAGGATGCTTGAACAACCATAAGTAGTCCTGAAAATCATTAACAAAGACTTGGACAAGATCTTCTACTTTTCCATAAAAAGAAATTCGCTCAAAAAGGAGTCCTGAAGATGTTGATCGTAAATGAGAAGATTGGTTACGGAGAAAAAAGAAGATTGATTCATATTCATATACATGAGAATTATATAGGAACAAGAAAAATCTTGGATTACTTGTTGAAAAAATGGAATTTGATTTCTTTGGAGTAATAAGACTATTCAAATTAAAATACTCATGAAGAAAGAATCGCAATAAATGTAAAGAAGAGGCATCTTTTACCCAATAGCGAAAGGTTCGAACCAAGATTTCCGGGCGAATGGGGTAGGGTATTAGTACATCTAAGACATAGTGTAAATGTGAGAAATTGTTCTCGAAAAAAGGAAATATTGAATGAATTGATTGGAAATTATGAGATTTCGCCATTTCTTTTTCTTTCCCTTCTAAGAAAGCTACTAATCGTAGGGAAAATGGAATTTCCACAATGACTGAAAATCCCTCCGATATCATTTGCGAATAAAATTTATTGTTGTGTCCAATAAAGTGATTTGGATTAGAATCCTTAGCATAAATACTCAAATGAATCCGTTGATACGTCCGACTAATTAAACGTTTCACACTGAGTGAACTAGATTTATTGTCATAACCCCCATTTTCCAACGGAATCGTCGATCTATTTAAACCGTGATCATGAGCAAGTGCATAAATATACTCTCGAAAAAGCAGTGGGTATAGGAAGTTGTGTTGCTGAGATCTATCTAGTTCTAAATGGATTTGATATTCTTTCATTTGAAATTAGATTGCAACAAAAGGTAAGGTATTTATTGGATTATCAAATGATACATAGTGCGATACAGTCAAAACAAAGTATTGTAGTAAAAAAAAATGGATACCTTGGAAACGGGTAAACTCATTACCGGATTCTCGATTTTCTCATTTTTGAATTGGTTTATGTTTGTTATAGTATAAATAGGTGGTTAGAAATCCTTTATTTTTGCAATCCAACCGCTCTTTTGATTTTGGAAAACAAAATATCTTTATCAATATACTGCTTCTTCTACACATTCATCTCCAACCCATAATAGGGACAAACTCATAGTTAGGACTCATTAAAAAAATCGCTAATCGACTCACGGAAAACCCCTTCCCCGCATTAGGAACTAATATCTTTTTAACGTTTAATTAGATCGGGGAATTATTCAAATTCAATTCAGAAGAGAAGCTCGTTCCTTTTTATTTCCCGAGAATTGGAACCATAAGGCTCTATCCATTTATTCACTCGACCCAACTTTGAATTCCATTTTTTGTTCTGCGCCAACAATTCAAACCCCGTTTTGAAGCCATTGAATCAGAATAAAGTATTCTCAAAATTTTCCATTGATACGACATGCTGGTTTTTCCATTCATTCCTTTCAGGATCAGTCGTGGTCTTACAAACTCTCCCAATGGTATGGACGAATCCTTTGTTTCATATAAATGTGTAAAAGATGCTAGCCGCACTTAAAAGCCGAGTACTCTACCGTTGAGTTAGCAACCCGAATAATTCGAATGGGTGGATACAATCGGAATAAAAAAGAAATAAAAGAAAAGAAATGAAATTGCACAACGGAATCAAAATATTAAATTAGCAAGAAATCGACTAACAAAATTTAGAATCGATTGGGAACATAAAAAAAAAACTTCTTGTATAACAGCGAATCCAGCGAACCCATTACTTTAATTTTTAATGAAGTAAAGAAAAAAACCAAACCTCTGTTACGGAGATAAATAGGTACGGAGATAAATGGATCCGTTTATCCTTATCCACGATCGAATTATAGTTGTTCGATACGCTGTTGTCAATATGACGGTGAATGTTGAATATTAATGTTAAGAAAAGAATCTAAAAAAATAAAATAGCGAAAACAAAAAGAATGAATTTATTAATTTAATTAAAATAAAAAAAAATAAATAATATAGAAAAGAAATAATTTAGAAATGCTTTTGAAAAAAAAAATCGAAAAGAAAAAGAAAGAACTTGCGTTAGATTTGCACTACATATTTACTATACATAAATACAAATGGATACATAGCTATAGCTGAAAGAATAAAAAAAAAAAAGAAATCTCGGGTTGACATTGATTCAATCAATCAATATAAGTAAAATAAACAAGTTGAATCCCTTGTTTTGTGATTTGTTAATAGATTTACAACGACAAACTATAAAACGCCCCGTTTCGATTGCGAGTAATGTAAATTTTCGATTTCTCGATCAAATTAGTTCGTTGTATTCATTTGATCTTTTTTATATGCATCCTATATCAATAAAATTCTAGCAATAAAATTGATTTTTGTTCTTCTGCTTATTTTTTTTGTCCTTATACTTACAGAACATGATACTTTATGGGAGCAATATTAAATAGTAATAAAAAGTAGGTATGAATAGAATAAAAAAGGGGGGGGGTAGTAAAGAAAAAGTTATACAAAACTATATAGGAGTCATCCACACCCTCTTTTTTTATTCTATACCCTCGATGCAATTTCGTTTAATTAAGATGAAGTTCCTTAAAAACCCCAGCCTTCTTTGAAATATCATGAACCGTTCCTGTAGGTTGAGCGCCCTTGTCAAGGAAATCTAAAATAGCAGGAAGGTTTAAATGGGTTTGATTATTTATCGGATCATAAAAACCCACTTTCCGAAGATCTCTTCCCTCTCTTCGGGATCGAGCATCGATTGCAACGATTCGATAAACAGCTCATTGGGATAGATGTAGATGAACAATACCCCCCCTAGAAACGTATAAGAAGTTTTCTCCTCGTACGGCTCGAGAAAAAATGATTAGAAATTGTGTGATTTAAGTCCTTCTTTTTCGAAAAAAAAAAGCATTCGTACTCTCATAACTCAAGTTGGATAACTTTTAAATAGCCCAAAAGAAAATCTTTAGGGATTTCTTTTTTTGAGTGGTCTCTAACCCCTTTTTTTTGTCTCGTTTCGAATCGATTTTTTGATTCTTAATTCCCATTCTGATCTAATTGTTGAGACAATTGAAACGGTATTTCCTTGTTACAGGATCCTTTTTATCTTTGCCTTGAATCATTGGGTTTAGACATTACTTCGGTGATCTTTCGTTTTCAAAAATGGCGGCAACACACCCCTTTTTGCGATTTTTTTCTATCAAAGAATCATACGAACAATTGATTCCTGCATGATACACTTTTCATCGAAAGAGTTTTACCAATTCCAACAAATTGTCGTTTTGGATTTCAAAATTGCTCGAATCGGATTCTTTCGATTTATATATCGAAAATATACTTACGAAGTTTGTTACAACTTATTGATTGGTATTAACCCTAGATCCTTGCCCCTGCGAAATGAACAAATACTTTCTACTCAAGCTCCATCATGTCCTATTTACACTACACCCCAACAAAAAACAACAAAAAACGAGAATTCTAGTAGAACAGAACAAAGTATGTCGAGCCAAGAGCCCATTCATTTCTAGATAATCTACAATCTAAAATGGCGGATAAAAAAAAATCCACAGCGGATCGTGTCCTTCAAGTCGCACGTTGCTTTCTACCACATCGTTTCAAACGAAGTTTTACCATAACATTTTTCTAGTTTTGAACCGGTATGTAATTGATTCAATTATGGAATCATGAATAGTCATTGCTTCGGTCAATACCCAGTCCTTTTTCCTTCGATATGAAAGGAATAGTTAGTTAATTTATGAGGAAGAAGCCTCAGTAAGAATTTAATTTCACCCTCTATTTTAATTTTATTGCATGAATGCAATATTTCTTTTTATTTCTAAATAAAACAAAAAAGAACACGAATAAAAATAAAAAGAAAATAAAGTAAAAAGTAAATATAGAGGATGAAGATATATGAATGGACCCCGTCTCAATTATTAATTATGATTAAATACATTTCCAATTATTAATTAGAGCCAAACATCAAATACCTCCAGCTCAAAGAAAATTCACCCATATGAAACTCGATTGATTATGAGATCTTACATTGCTCACTAACTCGTATGGACCCCACTCCCAATTCATTCTGGGGGATGATTAATCATAAATCAAAATAGGATCCTATTTGATACGGGGGGCTAGACTCTTTTGTATAGATAAAAAGACAAAAGGGTCCAGATTACATCATTCTTTACTATAATTGTTCTTTTCCCCTAAACCGGTCTTAGAAACTTAATTCCATTGATTGAATTCAATCAGTACCACGAATACCCTCTTGTTTAGATTTCAAGAAATGAAATAAAAAATCGGGGCTGTCTTATTAAAAAAAAATATAAGAAAGATAGAGAGAAAGATAGAGGTTTTCGCATTTCGATTTAGAATGTATCCTTGCAAATTCACGGAGGTAGGGTATGTAAGGATTTTTTAAGCCACTCACTTACATATCAAAGTGAAAGGGAGGGGGAGGGCCCATCCGACTTTTTTTGAATTCAAACTCTTGTGATCTATGTTGCCATCTTACTTGGATCACAAATGGATTCCGTTTTATTTTCGTATTATTTGAACTCGATTCAATTTATGAAAAAACATCTTATTCAGAGAAGGGTTTTGAAAATTCGAAACAAGAAGTCCATTTTATCAAAAATTAGACTCTTAAAAAAATTATACTCTGAAAGAGAGGTTGCTCAAAAAAGTAATTTGGAGTCTGATATTCGGATATATATAAGAGGTCGCTCTGGGACGGAAGGATTCGAACCTCCGAATAGCGGGACCAAAACCCGTTGCCTTACCGCTTGGCCACGCCCCATTTGAATTTCTTTTCTATTCGATACTAATAAACACTAATATTGGTTGTTCGTCAATTCCCGGCCAAATCTCTACGGAATAAAGTAGATTCTTTTTTTTAAGATTTTGACACAAGTAGATGCAGAATTAAACTCCATTTATTGATCATTACATAGAATTCAATTAAGATATTGTATGAAAGTATGATTTCTTCTATTCTCTTGTGAGAATTGAAGGATTTTTGTTTTGATTGGTTCGGTTCAAAGAAGTATTTTTTTTTGTCTACCTTACTTTCTTTTCGTCATTTTTAGCTTATATCAATAACATATTTTTAACTCAATCAAAATACAATTATCTCCAAGAACAAAATGTTTGTTATGCTTAATACCTTTAGTTTGATCTATATCTTTCTTAATTCTGCCCTTTATTCGAGTAGTTTTTTATTCGGCAAATTACCCGAGGCGTACGCTTTTTTGAATCCAATTGTAGATGTTATGCCAGTAATACCTCTTCTCTTTTTTCTCTTAGCCTTTGTTTGGCAAGCTGCTGTAAGTTTTCGATAAGATCGTTAATAGTGTCCGAGAAAAATTCATGATTTATTCAAGCTCGAGAAAAAAAAATTCTAACAATTGATAAGACCAGATGAGTCTTCCAATTTGAATGAACCCTCAAGTAAAACAGTAAAATTCTTGGGCAGACACGATAAATTTAGATTTCCCCATTTCACGATTCTGACCCCCCCTTTTTTTCACTGAAAGACCCTATTAGAGTCCGCCACAATATCGAAGTCGAATTGTGTTAATTTCGAAAAATAAAAACTCTTTTGTATTTCTATCAATTTGAAAAACCGTTTCATTTCTTGGTGTCAAAATAGGATATGTAGTATAAAAATAGAGAATCTATTCTCTTCCCCCCCCCCCAAAAAAAATTTGGAGATTGTGTAATGCTTACTCTCAAACTCTTTGTTTACACCATAGTTATATTCTTTGTTTCTCTCTTCATCTTCGGGTTCCTATCTAATGATCCAGGGCGTAATCCTGGACGTGAAGACTAAAAAATAAGAAATTTTTCTTTACTTTATTCTTAGAAATGTTTTTAGGATTTGATTTTATCTATTCTACATCTTTAACTAGTCAAATAAAAAAAAAAGCAAAAGGGTTCGCTAAATTCGAATTTGAAAGATACCCAGTCAGCGACGGAAACGGAAAGAGAGGGATTCGAACCCTCGGTACGAATAGCTCGTACAACGGATTAGCAATCCGACGCTTTAATCCACTCAGCCATCTCCCCTAATTGAAAAAAAAAAAATAATAATAATTACTATGTTACATTACACAAAAGATAATGCTTGAAAAAAAGGCCCTTCTTTACTTTAACTTTATTATATAGCTTATATATTTTTTTATTGTATTTTGTATTGTATTATACAGATGGATACAACTTTTATCGGGAATTCCATTTTTTATTTCTATAAAATTCAAAATTAAAATAAAGAATGGCCTCGAAAGAGATATCTCGAATCAAAATAGAAAAAAATAAAGAATATCTCTTTACAAAAGTTACAAAAGGCCCTTTTTTTTTTATTTTCACGGCCTGGTCTGGTCAGTACCCAGCCGGGCCTTTTTTTGTTCCAATGAACCATACCGCCAAATCATAAAAAAAAATGATTTAGATGGAATCAAAGTGTCATTTCTTATTCTTTATTATTCTTTTGTTTCTTCTTCTTTTTTTTTATTTAATTTACTTTTGCTGGATACTCGAAAAAAGGGAAAAACAGAACGACGTATTTTTTTTGCACAATGCATTTTATGTTATGGCTTAAATTGTTTTGTCGAGCCGTATCTGCCAAAACTCCTTCAAGAACCAAATTTGTTATTTTATTTAGTTATTCAATTTCGTTTTTTATTTTTAAACAAAATAAGTCCTCTTTTCCTAATTTCATTAGGACTCCTAACAAACACGTCAATACTCTAAGCTCTAATTTGCATTTCATGATTTTTTTTTATTTCTGTCCTATATTGATTACGTCGATTCCCTTGTTCGACAAAAGTCCCATTTCTATACAATAATCGTATTGTAGCGGGTATAGTTTAGTGGTAAAAGTGCGATTCGTTCTATTAATCCTCTTAATAGTTAAGGGGTTCTTCAGTTTCATTCATATTCTGATCAAAAACTTTATTTCTTAAAAGGATTTCATTTGAATCCTTTACCTCTAAATGAAAGATTCGAGGAAGAATATCCATTCTCGTGATTTGTATCCAAGGGTCAATTAGAAATTTCAAATTTGGATTATGAAATTACGAAACATAATTTTTGTGAATTTGGAATTAGATCAATCTTTCCAATTGAATAAGTATAAGTAAGGGATCCATGGATAAAGATAGAAAAGTCTATTTCCAATCGTAACTAAATCTTCAATTTTTGTTTTGCATAGGGTAGA